CCAAATATAGATGGATCTATACATCTATATAAAAAATATGTATTTCGCTCTAGATTATTAATATGTATTGACCCGCTTCAATTAATTTGAAGAGGTATAAATATCTTTTCAATCGATTAGTTATGTGTCAGGAACCAGATTTGAACTGGTGACACGAGGATTTTCAGTCCTCTGCTCTACCAACTGAGCTATCCCAACAATTCAGGAACAAAATTTGAACCGGTGACACAAGGATTTTCAAGCCTCTGCTCTACACAACTGAGCTATTCCCTAATTTTTTCGATTTTCAAAAAGAAGACTTTCTTTGTGAATGTAAGGAAAATGAGATGGGCTGTGAATAATTCACTTTGGGTCTATTTGTGAAAGAGTAAAATGAATAAGAAAGATATTGAATTTTCTTTGAACCACTTATAAAATAAAAAAAAAAGAGAATTATAGTAAAGAAGTAAAACGGGCTTTTTACTGGGGATAGAGGGACTTGAACCCTCACGATTTATAAAGTCGACGGATTTTCCTCTTACTATAAATTTCATTGTTGTCGGTATTGACATGTAGAATGGGACTCTCTCTTTATTCTCGTCCGATTAATCATTTTTTGTTATAGAAGAATTTGAGTTACCAACGCAACGTAGTCAACTCCATTCGTTAGAACAGCTTCCGTTGAGTCTCTGCACCTATCCTTTTTTATTCTCTTTTTTAAACCCTTGTTTTTCAAACAATAAAGATTTGGCTCAGGATTGCCCATTTTTAGTTCCAGGGTTTCTCTGAATTTGGAAGTTTTCACTTAGCAGGTTTCCATACTAAGGCTCAATCCAATCAAGTCCGTAGCGTCTACCAATTTCGCCATATCCCCCTTTTAGACAAGGATCCAGTTGTAATTTTACCCAACTTTTTCATTTATCTTGGAACCATTGAGTTCATTATATAATGATTCCTATATTAAAAAATTGTGTATGCCTATTTTATTTTTTTGGCTATCCCCTCTCGTTCCACCTCTATTGTATGAATCATCTTTGTTTCAATCAGAAATGATTCTATCATTGATGTATCCACAATTCAATATAGAGAGGTATATACCACATATATATATGTCCCCCTCCCCTTTTATTTTTAGAGTATGCTTTGGAATACTGGAAGGGTCGATATTCTTCCTTATTGTTTTTTTTGTCCTATCTTCATCCCTTTTCGAACGAAATCAGAGGAATGTCTGATTATAATTTTTATTGTTGTATCTTTATCCTTATTTTATACTTTTATTAGGACTGATCCGCTATAATATGAATCCTTATTTGTTATAACTATTCTCAAATCTAAAAAAGGAATTCCAATTTTTTGGTATTTTCAATATCTTATTATTATAAATTATTATAAAAAATTTCTTTTTTTATATTTTGAATTTATTATAGTTTATTATATAATGGAATGTAAAAAATATATATTAAATATATATATTAAATTAAGATAAATAATGTAAATTCGAAATATGCTAAATATAAAAATAACAGCAATGTAAATGTATATCATCAATAATTATTATGTATAATAAGAAAATTGAAATTAGACAGATATTTTATTTCTGTTACATTATTAGATCTGTTACATTATTAGAATAAAATTCTATTTAGTCATATTATTCTATTTATTTATTAAATATATTATTAATATTAATTTTCATATTAATTTTAATGAACTAGAATATATAATATATAGTTTATATTCAATATATAGTTTATATTAAATATCATAGTTTATATTAAAAATATAGTTCATACGAACTTTACAGCTAATAGCGGGGCTCCGGTAGTCTCTTGAATTCCTATGCATTATTTCTGTTATGTGAGCCCGCTTAGCTCAGAGGTTAGAGCATCGCATTTGTAATGCGATGGTCATCGGTTCGAGTCCGATAGCCGGCTTTTTTCTCTATCGATTTTTCCATAATTGAGAATCTCTCCATTTCTACAAACGTTGAGTCACTAATCTAGTATGTCGTGGTAATTCTAAAAAAAAGTTGATTAGATCCAATTAGATTTATATTTTATAATTTATATATATATAATAAATCATAAAACAGAGCCTTAATCTTTTTTCTATATATATATACAACAAAAAATCTGGATATTAACACAATCCATTTCATTCTATATAGATTTCGCTTTGCTTTGTTTATTCTTTAGTTCAGTCTTAATTTCGATTTCTTCTGTAATAATGAATGAAATTTCAATAAAATAAAAAGGAGTCTTTACTTTATGTCTCGTTACCGAGGACCTCGTTTCAAAAAAATACGCCGTCTGGGGGCTTTACCGGGATTAACTAGTAAAAGACCTAGATCCGGAAGTGATCTTAAAAACCCATTGCGTTCCGGGAAAAGATCGCAATATCGTATTCGTTTAGAAGAAAAACAGAAATTGCGTTTTCATTATGGTCTGACAGAGCGACAATTACTTAGATATGTACATATCGCCGGAAAAGCCAAAGGGTCAACAGGCCAGGTTTTACTACA